CACTATTCAAAGAACTATTCAGAGTTACTAGAGCTCCTTGTAAGGCTTGTTGGAAAACTCGTTGTCGGACCTGATTAATTGCTCTTTGTTGTTCAAAACGAAGGGTTTCATTTTTGTAATTTTTTAATCGTTCCAAACTATCACAAGTAGCATTAATTAAATTTTCTTTTTCTCGTTCTATCTCAGAGTATCCATTCATTCGATACTCATCTGCTTCAATTTGCACTTTCCGTAAGCGAGCCCGGGCTCCTTCGAGTTGCTCAATGGCCCCTTTACGTAAGTCTTCTGAATTTTGAATCGTACTCAAAATCCTCTGTTTTCGATTATCTAATAAATCATTTAATGAAAGTAGATTATCTTGCCATTAATTTCACAATTCCCATGATCTCTTCCCGAACCAAACATGAATCTTTCGATTCATTTGGCTCTCACGCGCAATTATAATTAATTATTTAGTTGATGGGTATGCCCATATCTTTTAATGTAATGAACCTACCCTCTCTTTTTTGTTTCTATTCAAAGATATCGAAACTGATATCATATCAGAATATTAGGATAGGAGGACTCTTCCGACCAGACAAAAAATCTATAATTGTCGGCAAAGTTGTTTCTTTAATTTGAATTTGTTTTTTATTTCATTTTTCATAGAAATGAAAGAGTATTTATTATATTTTATTTGATTTCCCCTTTTTTGTTCAAATATTCAAATCCAAAGAATTCCTCTTTTTTATACATAGGTTGTCCATTTGGCATTAGAAAAAGGGCAAGACGGCCCATTTTTCTGGTAAATGGTTTCAAATCATTTTATCGATATGAGTGTTCTATATCGTATGAATTACCGACTCTTTTTTTTTACCATTTCTTTCGGTACTTACTTAGTGGTAGAAAGAGTACCCCGCTGTGCCTGGACTTCAAACAGTTTAGCTTTAACCATGTTAAAAGTTGCACATTATTGGTTGATAGAGAATCAAGGTTGATTTACCAATGAGTCACGAAATGCTATGGTTCTTACATATGATTTCTTAATTTATTCAGAAGTAATTCGTCGAGATCATACACTTTTTTTCATATTTCTATTTATCCTATTCAAAATAAATCAAAAATCAAAGTGCAGCTGGCTGGATCCAACCTATTCTTGAAATACACAACTCGCACACACTCCCTTTCCAAAAAAAATCAATACACCAAGCACTACACTTAGATTTATTGGATTTGTTGCTAAAATATCGGTATTAAACCCAAAACTCCCTGCGAATGGCCAATAGCCCAAGGAAACAAAAAAATCGGTTACATTTTTCATATACTCTCCCCTTTCTTATAGATAAGACTAACAAAGAACAGAGTTCTTTTTTTATCACCGCGCCCGCCCCCCCCCCCCTTTTTTTTTTATTGCATTTTTTATTCATTTTCTTCTTTTGGAAGTTAAGTTTCCTAAAATAAGAAGATACTTAGTAGATGAGGCCCCGGGCCGCACGTTAATTAAATTACGAAATATCTCGTTTGCGGAAACGCTTCTAAAAAGTAAAAAAGGTTTCCATTGTACTAAACTAATAAGCACGGGAAGGAAGAAAGCGGGCGGATCCACTAATCCCTCATCCTCAAATCAGTACTTCCTGTTCCTGGGGTATTGTCTTACCAACAAATAAGTAATTGTAGGAGTAAAGTGTTGATATAATTCGAAGAAGCAAACGGTAAGTCCGAGTTAATAAAATAAGAAAGAAAAAATACGTTACGTACTTTTTCGCATTTCTGGGATCAAAGATGAAATTAAACAAAAGGATTCGCAAATAAAAGTGCTAATGCCACGACTAGCCCGTAAATTGTTAAAGCTTCCATAAAAGCTAGACTAAGCAATAAAGTACCCCGTATTTTCCCCTCTGCCTCTGGTTGTCTCGCAATACCCTCTACAGCCTGGCCCGCAGCAGTACCTTGACCAACCCCAGGTCCAATGGAAGCAAGCCCTACGGCCAATCCAGCAGCAATAACGGAAGCGGCAGAAATCAGTGGATTCATGGTAATTCCTCGTACCAAAAAAAAAGAAATGGTTAATGATACAATCAACCAATGAATTATTACTTATTTTCTCACTAAGATCTATTGAATTGGGTCGAAGTAACTAAAAACTCCGAATTTAAATAATAATATTTGTGATTAGTGAATTGCCAGAACGACTTCGATATCTCGTTTTTATCTTAGCTTCCACCTACCCATGATGGAATTTTTGTAAATCCATATGCAATGCACACGGTTCTAGTTATTTATTCCATGTCTTTTCTTTGTTTTGAACCATTCTTTCATTCAATTCTTCATTTTTTACTCTTCCATAGCCAAGAGTTCATCCATCTTTTTATTCAATCCATAATCGCAGATGAAACAGAAGGACTCATATCATATTGTAATCTATCTAAATGCGGTGGACTGGAAATAAGAAATATACTTATACTGGGTACTGGGAAAAAATGATAAAAATTATATATAATATAGGGATAGATAATATCTAGGGATAGCCCCTACCTATACCTTATATAATTTAGTGAATATCTAATATCACATATACATTTGTTTATTCTATAATGTAAACAAACCGCCCGTATTCAATTCTATATTGAATTGAATCAGATTCTAGAATCATTCTTCGAAACATACGCAGGGGGTGGACTTACGCTGTACTTAATGGATATTACATATATCTAGTTTGACTCCCTCAATCCATCTTTTTTTTACAATTCCATAATCTCATCTACTTTCTTATCTTCCCACGACGGTAAGTCATATATACATATGTTTTGTATCTATTATGTATTCTCTCCCTGCTGGCTGAGTGATTCTTTTTAACTATAAATGAATTAGGATAAGCTTAAAAAAAACTATTTCAAAAGCTAATCAATGATGACCCTCCATGGATTCACCTATATAAGCCGCCGCTAAAGTTGCAAAAATAAGAGCTTGAATACCACTTGTAAATAATCCAAGAAACATAACAGGTATAGGAACTACTGAAGGTACTAAAGAAACAAGAACAACGACTACTAATTCATCTGCCAATATATTCCCGAAAAGTCGAAAACTAAGAGATAAGGGTTTTGTGAAATCTTCTAAGATGTTAATTGGTAAAAGTATTGGCGTCGGTTGAATATATTTCCCGAAATAACCCAATCCCTTTTTGGTAAGACCCGCATAAAAATATGCCACTGATGTAGGTAAAGCTAAAGCAACAGTAGTATTTATATCATTCGTGGGCGCAGCTAGCTCCCCGTGAGGTAACTGGATGATTTTCCAAGGTAAAAGAGCGCCTGACCAGTTAGAAACAAAAATAAAAAGGAACATAGTTCCAATAAAGGGAACCCAAGGACCATATTCTTCTCCGATCTGAGTTTTGCTCAAGTCTCGAATAAATTCAAGGATATATTCGAAGAAATTTTGGCCGTTGTTCGGAATGGTTTGTGGATTCCGAACAGCTATGATGACTGAACCTAATAAGATAGCAATAACGAACCAAGAGGTAATAAGTACTTGGGCATGGATTTGTAAACCCCCTATTTGCCAATATAAATGTTGGCCTACTTCGACACCCGATATATCGTATAACCCCTTGAGTGTTTTAATGGAACATGGTATAACGTTCATATTGTCCTCTGACAGAAATCGAACTTAAAATAAAAAGGGAATTATTTTGATTCAACCATCTCTTCTCTTTCTTAACTCACCTACTTTAATGATTATGATTAATCGTATATTTAGGATACCCGAAAATCACATAACATAATCTCAATATTCCCAGACCTTTTGATCTTTATCTCTTTTCAAAATTCAAGAATAATAAAATAACCGATCCAATAAATCTATCGAGCGAGTTTCAAATACAAATAATTAATAATCTTATTATTCTTAATCATAATCAACGATTTCTTATATAGCTAGAACGACCCTCACAAATTGCGAATACTAATTTGTTAAGAATGAATCGGATTGAAGCTATAGCGTCGTCGTTGGCCGGAACCGAAATATCTGCGAGATCGGGGTCACAATTTGTATCGATTAAACAAATAGTCGGAATCCCTAAAATGACACATTCTCGAAGAGCCGTATATTCTTCTTGCTGATTAACAATGATTACAATATCGGGTAATCCCGTCATATATTTGATTCCACCCAGATATGTTTGCAGGGTAGATAATTTTCTCTTCAACATGGCTGCATCTCTTTTTGGGAGACGGTTGAGTTTCCCCGTCTTTTGTTCTCCGCTTAAGTCCCTGAACTTATGAAGTCTCGTTTCCGTAGTGGACCAATTCGTTAACATACCACCGAGCCATTTTTTATTAACATAATGACACCGAGCCCCCATTGCAGCCGATGCTACTAAATCCGCTGTTTTCTTTTTGGTACCAACAATTAAAAAGTTTTTTCCTTTACTTGCTGTATCAAAAACTAAATCACAGGCTTCTGATAAAAAACGAGCCGTTCTAGTAAGATTTATAATATGAATACCTTTACGCTTTGCAGAGATGTAAGGGGCCATTCTAGGATTCCATTTCCGAGTACCATGACCAAAATGAACTCCTGCTTCCATCATCTCTTCCAAATTGATGTTCCAATATCTTCTTGTCATTTTTCCACACACTTCCTCTTTGTTTAACAAAGAAACAAGTTACCCTGAAATAAATAATTGTTCCGACGGAACCTTCGACCGTGGGTTGACCGTTAATACACGGCCCGGGCCAAAACCATTAATTTCTTTGTAATTACTTAATAATTTTATTTTTTTTATTATTTATTTATTACAAAATCAAGAATAGGGCCGGGGGTTAAAGTAAAAAGAATGAATCTCTTCTTAAGAATCTGTAAATCGCGTAAATGGTTGTTCTGATATCCCATGGAAATTGTTTGAGTCGGGAGAACAAAATAATTCTCTATGGTGTAACAAAATATCTCTCGTTTCCAACTCGAATAGATTCTTCCTTTTGATTTCCAAATCAATGTTTTTGTCTTGTCTTGATGAATGGTGCACTAATTTTTTGAACCCGGTACCAACAGGTATAATCCCCCCCAGAACGACGTTCTCTTTCAGACCTTTCAACCAATCAATACGGCCCCGTAAAGCAGCTTTTGCTAAAACTCGAGCGGTTTCCTGAAAACTCGCCTCGGATATGAAACTTTGAGTATTCAGAGATGCCCTCGTTATTCCCAATAAGATTGCCCGATAGCCGACCGCTTCGTCTAAAGCACGTCCTGCTCGTTCCGCTCGCAACAATCCGATTAATTCTCCAGGCAAAAAAACATTAGACATTCCATCTTCTGAAACCAATACTTTTGATGTAATTTGACGTACAATGATTTCTATATGTCTATTATGGATCTGTACCCCTTGAGATCGATAAACCCTTTGAATCTTATTAACCAAAGAGATACGACTTTGGGCTATGGTTAGCTCAGCCCCAATCAAGAATCCCCAGGGTATTCCAAGAATTCTTGGTATACGTTCGTTCCAACTTTCAATTCTCTTTTCGAGGTTCATCGATATTGAATGAATCGAACGGACTTCTAAGACCTGTTCCACTTTTGGAAGACCTTGCGTTATGTCACCAGATCTTGATTTTTCGTATATAAATGTAACTAACGTCTCCCCTTCATAAAGGATTTCCCCATAATGGCCATGAACGGTTGCTCCTGGAGTAGCCAAATAGGGCTTAGCCAATCTTATAACTAAGGAGTTAATATGAATAATTACAATTTGACCAGATTTTTTTATGCGTGGTCCGTATTTGAATAGACATACATTTTCACAAAAAAATTCTCCAAGATTAATTCTTGTGAATGTCTCTTCACAAGAATCGTGACGGAGAAAACACCAATTCAAACGAAATGGATGCAAAATGATGTTACCACACGGATCGGGATTATAATTATAAATCCTCCTACTTTCATCCATTAAACAGTATTTTAGTGCTTGAAGGACTTGGAAAGTCTGTTTCAAATTCTCAAGTAAAAAATATTTCTTTAACAAGATCTGATTAGGAGTTAATAAATGGTAAAATGAATAAAAATTCGCTATTTTAGGTACAAAAGTACCTAAGGGACACGACAAACCCCCAATTTCAATTAGGGAATCCCCCCTATTTGTCACATTGTTATATTTCGAATCTTCGAATGGACCAATTCGAAGACAATTGGATGATGACAAAATTATGAAAGATTGGCATTCTTTATTTCGATTCAACAACGTACCAACACTACTAGTTCCTTGATGTTGGGTAAGTAATTGAGTCTTCGCCTTGGACGGAAAGGGGTTGATATTGGTCCGATCGAATTCCTTTTCAGAAATCCATCCCGAACCGGCCGTATCATACCTTTTTCCACTATACGAAATAGTGGCCTTGGTTAACTCAATTCTTATGAAATCGCGAATTATATTATTTGCCCTTATCTCAACAAAAGAAGCATGCACTTCTTCCCTAGAAGGGTTTTGTTCTTGATCCCAATTCAATACCAAGCAAGTCCGAACTAACTGAATACTCGTGTGATATATTCCTCGAATTGACTTGCCATATCCATAAAGGATATAATTGCTAACTCTAAGTTGGACATTATCCTTTTCCCGCAAAAGATCCTGAGGGAAAAGTGTTGCTAAATTTATCCCATCAGCCATTTCATATGTAACTACCGGTCGAACCGAAACAAAATACTTTTTCTTGGTGGGTGTGATCCGTTGGACATAGATCCAATTTTTCCATTTTTTTGATTCCTTAGAATTTTTTTTTCGTGGTACCAAAATGCCGCTGTGTCTAGATATCTTATCTGTCTCTCCGGGAAAATGAATATCTCCGGAAAATATTTTCAGTTCAATACTTTTTTTTTTTCTCTCGACTCGGACTAATCCGCCTACTCGGCTTCTTGTATTTAAAGCAAGTTGTGTATCGACTCCAATGAGACTATTCTTCCGAACCATTATGTGTGAGGATCCGGGTAAAATATGCACTTCTTCGGGAATGAAAAAAAACCGATCTACTCTCGTTTGGTTTTTCAGACTAAATTCTTTTGCCCCTCGATACTCAATCAAATCTTCTTTTTTTACGACGGAATCTACCCCTACGGTCCCATATTTTGTAATCCCAGAACTCTTTCTTCTGTATCGTGGATCATCAAAATAAGCAAGAATACTATTTTTACGCAAAATACCATTTGTGGGTATTTCAATTGAAATACCAAAACAGGTTATTAGTTCTTTCTCCCGTTCTTGATCATATTGTATTGGGATGATGAATCTATTTCTTCGCCTTTTCGCCAAAAATTCAGAATTCTCTGGGAGCATAGAAGGATTTAGGAAATTCCAACGACCTTTGGATATGATTCGATCCGATATTGAATAGGCAAGAATTTCTCTATCTTTTTTACTAGAAGTATCCAAGAATTTCTTCCTTACTCGATCATTAGTATTAGTCATTGAAAGGTCAGAGATATATTTGCCTTCGCCAGAAAAAGAATGAACATTCATTTGATCTTGATCCTTGTGGAGCGAAAAAGACACTATACTAGATTCGCGCGGACCCCCTGCTAATATCCATAAATGGCTTGTTTTTGGTAATAGATGAACATTACCGTATGTATATTCGGGTGCATGGTAGACATCAGTACTCCAGTGCATTTCTCCTTCTGATTCAGAATAAATATATTTTCGAACCTTCTCTTTAAAATGAAAAGTGGACGTTCCGGAACGAATCTCAGCAATCACTTGCTCTGATTCTACATATTGATCATTTTGAACTAAAATCAAACTCTTTGGCGGAATATTCACATTATGTATAATATCCCGACTCTCAATAGTTACATACAAGTCTATAGAACACAAAAAAGCAGGATGCCCGTGACGAGTACGCGTGGGATGAACCAAATCCTCATTGAATTGAATTTTTCCATTAGAAGGAGCTCGTACATGTTCAGCAGTACCGCCCGTGAATACTCCACCAGTATGAAAAGTTCTTAACGTTAGTTGAGTGCCCGGTTCCCCAATGGATTGACCCGCAATAATACCGACAGCTTCCCCCAATTCGATCAGGTCACCGTGAGTGGGACTCCGACCATAACATAATTGACAGATCCAAGATGTACTCCTGCAAGTAAAGGGTGTTCGAATATATATTGATTGTGCTCGAAAGGTTATGAATTGATTGACAAGCCCAACCCCAATATCTTGATTTCGCGCGGCAACGCATCGTAGATCTAGATAGATATCGTCTGCCAATACACGACCAATTAATCTTTGGACAAAAATTTTTTCCGTCATATCATTTCGAGAACTTAAACTTATGGAAATGCCTTGGATAGTACCACAATCCGTTCTACGTACAATAATGTGTTGAACTACTTCAACGAGTCTACGCGTGAGGTATCCAGCATCTGATGTTCGTACAGCAGTATCTACAACTCCTTTGCGGGCTCCATAGCAGGAAATTATATACTCTGTCAAAGAAAGTCCTTCGCGTAAATTACTTTGAATAGGTAAATCAATCATTTGTCCTTGAGGATCCGACATTAATCCTCTCATACCTACTAATTGGTGCACCTGAGATGCATTTCCTCTAGCTCCCGAAAAGGACATTAGATGGACTGGATTAGAAGGATCAGTCATCCGAAAATTCGGATTCATTTCGTGTCTCAAATATTCACTTGTAGCATACCATATCTCAATAGATTGGCGTAATTTTTCTACCGCGTTTACAGTCCCATAATGATGGTATTTCTCCAAAATAAAACTGTGTTGTTCAGCGTCTCGGACTAACCATCCCTTAGACGGTATTGTTAAAAGATCATCAATCCCTAATGAGATAGATGTAGAAGTGGCTTGCTGGAAACCCAAAGTCTTCACTTGATCCAAGATATGTGATGTATATGCCATTCCGAAATGATCTATTAATCTGCTAATAAGCCGTTTCATAGCAGTTCCATCTATCATTTTATTGTGAAAGACCAGATCGACCCGTTCTGCCATAAGTACCCCCATATTCTGCTGAGTAGGATTCGACAATGGACCTGAGTCGGTGATTTAAAAACTTCCTTTCCTCAATCTTGATTTGCGCAGAAATTCAGAAATTGTAATACCGGTGAAACTGAAAAGACTCTAATTCTCGTGGGCACGGATATCGCCCAATCTAATTTCTGAGTTTAGATAGTATATGAATAGGCCCGACAAAACCCTTGTACGGCTTCTTCTATTTCTCGATAAAAAGAAATATGACCAACAGTGGTTCGAATGTATATACAAGAGATTTCTTTGTTTACACTTCCTACTATTACATAGTGTCCATAAATCTCATGATAAGTACCCCAGGATTCATATTGAACTTCGACGGGAACTTCCCTTGAACCAATGACGCGTTGATCTAGTCGCCACCGTAGCCACAAAGGACTATCTAAATTGATTCGTTTCTGTCGATAAGCCCCAAACGCATCATACGAACTACAAAAAGACGGCTCTTTCTCTTTTGTATATTTATAGTTTTTATTGTCACCTCTTTTTTTTTGAGAGGTTCCGGAATTATATGGATTATATCTATTTGTACAAATACCTTGACGATTCCCAACCGTTAATACATAGAGTCCGATAAGCATATCTTGAGTTGGTACGGAAATAGGATCTCCGATTGCCGGAGACAGGAGGTTAATATGAGAAAACATAAGTAAACGGGCCTCCGCTTGAGCTTCCAAAGATAAAGGTACATGAACAGCCATTTGATCCCCATCAAAGTCTGCATTGAAGCCCTTACAAACTAAGGGGTGTAAACAAATAGCGCGCCTCTCCACTAAAATGGGTTGGAACGCCTGTATGCCTAATCTATGCAGGGTGGGTGCTCTATTTAACAATATAGGATGCCCCTGCATAACTTCTTGAAGTATTTCCCATACAATCGGTTCTTTTTCCCGAATTTTACTTTTAGCAATCCCTATGTTAGAAGCAACGTGTTGTCTGATTAGACCGCGAATTACAAATGTTTGGAAAAGCTCT